AGCAAAGTGCCTGAATAAAAGGGTTATCTTGATAGGATAAATCATGTAGACTCCTACCTCTGCTAGACTATATTTGACAGAATTAAACTGTCTCCTGAAGTATCAAAAACCCCTATACATCATATACTAAAATATAAAAAGATAAGCTAATTAAGCTATTAGGTTCATACCCTGATTATGAGGCCCCCCCCTCTCTTTTTAATTTTAAAATTAAATAGAATTTTCTTCTTTAACAGAATAATCCTGGGAACTCTCATTGCAATTTCATCATATTCATGACTAGGAATATGAATAGGTCTTGAAGTGAATCTCCTTTCAATTATTCCCTTGATAAATTCATCTAAAAATATATATGCCTCGGAAGCCTCCCTGAAATATTTCATTACCCAGACAATGGCATCCTTAATTTTGCTGCTCTCAATCATTTTAATACTGGTTTCGACTGAATTCATTACCCCCATAGTGAATTCAACTCTTAAAACCCTATTAAATTCAGCTTTACTAACAAAGCTAGGAGCAGCCCCTTTCCACTACTGATTTCCTGAGGTTATAGAAGGTTTAAGCTGATTTAACTGCGCAATTTTATTAACATGACAAAAAATCGCACCTATAGTTCTTTTGATAAACAATCCCTGTCAAATAAATTTCATTGTATTTATCATTTTGGCATCTCTTACAGTGAGAATCCTCATAAGACTGAACCAGATTAGCCTACGAAAAATCATAGCATTTTCCTCTATTAATCACATTGCCTGAATACTTTCTGCCAGACTGGTGTCACCCTCGGTTTGATTGATTTACCTTGCTTGTTATATAGTAATCACTCTAAATATCACTTTCCTATTTAATCATGGGAATTTACTATTTGTAAATCAACTTCCTCTCACTCTGAAAGATAGGAAAATTACTAAGCTTTCGCTTATAGTAAATTTCTTATCATTAGGGGGTCTACCCCCTTTCCTAGGGTTCCTCCCTAAATGATTTACTATTAACTGAATGGTAGCGTTTGGCCTGCCAATTCTTGCGTTTATTTTAATCGTGATAACCCTAGTAATGCTATTTGTCTACGTTCGAGTTTTAATGCCTGCTTTACTCATTCAAAATCATGAAACTAAGCTCCCAGTAGAAAATCTAAAGGAGTTCCCTGCCTTTGTATTTAACTTCGTTTCCCTGTTTAGGTTGACTGCCTGTACTTTTCTATTTAATTTAATCTAAGGATTTAAGTTAAATAGCAAACTAACAACCTTCAAAGTTGTAAATAGAGAAAGGCTCTAAGCCTTGGCAAGCCTAAAAGATTACTTACCTTTAAATTTGCAATTTAAAATCATTACTTTTGACTATTAAGCTATATGGTAGAAGAATCCAATTCGTAGATAAATTTACAGTTTATTGCCTATACCTCAGCCATTCTACCGAACAAATGACTATTCTCAACAAATCATAAGGACATCGGTACCTTATATTTGATCTTTGGTGCCTGAGCAGGAATGGTAGGAACTTCACTAAGCCTACTAATTCGCTCTGAACTTGGAAACCCAGGAACTCTCATTGGAGATGATCAAATCTATAACGTTATTGTTACAGCCCACGCTTTCATTATAATTTTCTTTATAGTGATACCTATTGTAATTGGTGGGTTTGGGAACTGGCTTGTCCCCTTAATATTGGGAGCCCCCGACATAGCTTTTCCCCGTATGAATAACATAAGATTTTGACTACTCCCCCCGTCGCTTACTCTTTTACTCATAAGAAGAATCGTAGAAAATGGTGCTGGAACCGGGTGAACAGTGTACCCCCCACTTTCATCTAATATCGCCCATGGAGGATCTTCAGTGGATTTAGCTATCTTTAGTCTTCACCTGGCAGGAGTCTCTTCAATTTTAGGAGCAGTGAATTTCATTACCACTGTCATTAACATACGACCCGCAGGAATATCATTTGACCGAATACCTTTATTTGTATGGGCAGTTGCTATTACCGCCCTTTTGCTACTTCTTTCCCTACCAGTTCTAGCAGGAGCAATTACTATGCTTTTGACTGACCGTAATCTTAATACATCTTTCTTTGACCCGGCTGGGGGAGGAGACCCTATCTTATACCAACACCTATTCTGATTCTTTGGGCACCCAGAGGTATACATTCTTATTCTCCCAGGGTTTGGTATGATTTCTCATATCATTAGACAAGAAAGAGGGAAAAAGGAAGCATTTGGTAGGCTAGGGATAATCTACGCAATGATAGCAATTGGCCTATTAGGCTTCGTAGTATGGGCCCACCATATGTTTACTGTAGGTATAGACGTTGATACCCGAGCTTACTTTACCTCAGCCACTATAATCATTGCTGTTCCCACTGGAATTAAAATCTTTAGCTGATTAGCTACTCTTCATGGTACCCAAATTAATTATTCCCCTTCTATACTATGAGCTCTTGGCTTCGTTTTCCTATTTACTGTAGGAGGGTTAACAGGAGTAGTCTTAGCTAATTCTTCTATTGATATCATTTTACATGACACTTACTATGTTGTTGCTCATTTCCACTATGTCCTTTCAATAGGTGCTGTATTTGCTATTATAGCAGGATTTGTACAGTGATTCCCGCTATTTACTGGACTTTCCCTTAATGAAAAGCTTTGCAAGGCTCAATTTCTTATTATATTTATTGGAGTCAATTTAACCTTCTTTCCGCAGCATTTCTTAGGATTAAGAGGGATACCCCGTCGTTATTCAGATTATCCTGATGCTTATACCCTATGAAATATTATCTCCTCTATTGGCTCTATTATTTCATTAGTTGGAGTTTTCCTGCTAATTTTCATTATCTGGGAGGCATTTTCTTCTAATCGAAAAAGTCTACTTTCATTAAACATAACAACTTCCATTGAATGACTTCAGTCCCTTCCTCCTGCAGAACATAGATATTCTGAGCTTCCAATACTTTCTGCTAATTTCTAATGTGGCAGAGTAGTGCAATGGACTTAAGCCCCAAATATAAAGGTTAGCCTTTTTTTAGAAATAGCAACCTGAAAAACCCTACTTCTGCAAGATAGGTCCTCCCCCTTGATAGAACAGTTAGCCTTTTTCCATGATCATACTTTAATGGTTTTAACAATCATCACAATTTTAGTAGGCCAATTAATGGTAAGACTTTTCTTTAATAAATTTATCCATCGATTTCTTCTTGAAGGGCAACTAATCGAAGTAATCTGAACAATCCTGCCTGCAATCACTTTAATTTTCATTGCCTTACCTTCCCTTCGTTTAATCTATATTCTTGATGAAACCAATAACCCTTTATTAACCATTAAAACCATTGGCCATCAATGATATTGGTCATATGAATATTCTGACTTTAAAAACATTGAATTTGACTCTTACATAACCCCTTTAAATGAAATAAACATATGAAATTTTCGAGTCCTAGATGTAGATAATCGCATTATTATTCCGTTTAAAACTCAAATCCGTATATTAGTTACTGCTGCTGATGTTATTCATTCATGGACTATCCCATCTATTGGTGCTAAAATTGATGCAACCCCTGGCCGCCTAAACCAAGCTAGCTTTACATCAAACCGCCCAGGTCTTCTCTATGGCCAATGCTCAGAAATCTGCGGTGCAAATCATAGGTTTATGCCTATTGTAATCGAAAGAATTTCCCCTGGGTTTTTCATTAAATGAATTACTAAGATAGCCCAGCTTTCATTAGATGGCTGAAAGCAAGCATTGGTCTCTTAAACCTTCATATAGTAACTTAGCATTTACTTCTAATGGAAAAATTTAGTTAATTTATAACATTAGTTTGTCAAGCTAAAGTAAATGCTTAGTATTAATTTTTGATTCCTCAAATAGCTCCCCTTAATTGACTCACACTTATAGTATATTTCATTATAATTATGCTAATCCTTAATTCATTGAATTTCTATGCATTTCCTTATATGAAAAATCATAGAGAAACACCTTTAAAGTTCAAAATTAACCTTAACTGAAAATGATTATAAACCTTTTCTCTTCCTTTGACCCTTCATCTAACTGACATATCTCACTTAATTGGTCTAGAAGACTAATTTGCCTGATTATTGCACCTTCTATATTTTGACTGGTTCCTTCACGGTTTAACTTTATTTGAATTAAAATCCTTATCACTCTTCACAAAGAATTCAAAACCCTTCTTGGGCCTGCTTCAAAGGGAAGAACCTTAATTTTTGTATCATTATTTTCTTTTATCTTAATCAACAATTTTATAGGCTTATTCCCTTACATTTTTACTAGCACAAGCCACATAGTATTAACCCTAGGATTAGCTCTCCCACTATGGCTCACATTCATGTTATTTGGTTGAATTAATCATACTATTCACATGTTTGCTCATTTGGTGCCCCAGGGCACCCCACCAGTTTTGATACCTTTTATAGTATGTATTGAAACTATTAGAAATATCATTCGGCCGGGAACATTAGCTATTCGGCTATCAGCTAATATAATTGCTGGTCATCTCCTTATGACTCTCTTAGGTAATACTGGGCAGACTTTATCAATCATTATAATTAATGTACTTATTATAGTACAACTCCTATTACTACTCCTAGAGTCCGCAGTAGCAATTATCCAATCTTATGTATTCGCAGTACTTTCCACTTTATATTCTAGAGAAGTAAACTAATGCATAAAAATCACCCATTCCATTTGGTAGATGTTAGCCCATGACCTATCATAGGTTCATTAAGAGCACTTATCCTTATATCTGGTCTTGTTAAATGATTTCACCTATTTAATTCAAACCTGCTTTTTATAGGTTTAATCTCTATAATTTTGATTATATATCAATGATGGCGGGATATTTCACGTGAAGGAACTTTTCAAGGACTTCACACTATGAATGTTACTATCGGCCTACGATGAGGAATAATCCTATTTATTACCTCTGAAGTATTCTTTTTCATTAGATTCTTTTGAGGGTTCTTTCATAACAGATTAGCACCAGCCATTGACATTGGTATGATTTGACCACCTAAGGGAATCCAGACCTTTAATCCTGTTCAAATCCCTCTACTTAACACTTTAATTCTTTTAACATCAGGTCTTACTGTCACTTGAGCTCATCATAGACTTATAGAAAATAACTACCAACAAGCCCTCCAAGGATTATTGATAACAGTAATTTTAGGCCTTTATTTCACTTTACTTCAAGGTTACGAATACTTTGAATCTTCATTTACAATTTCTGATGCTGTTTACGGATCTTCATTCTTTATAGCTACCGGCTTCCATGGCATCCATGTAATCATTGGTACTACTTTTCTATTAATCTGTTTAATTCGTCACTATATAGGGCATTTCTCTCAAATCCATCACTTTGGGTTTGAAGCAGCAGCTTGATATTGACATTTTGTAGACGTAGTATGACTTTTCCTGTATGTTTCAATTTACTGGTGAGGAAGTTAAAACCTACATAAATTTATATAGTATAATTATTATGTTTGACTTCCAATCAAAAGACCTAGGAATCTAGTATAAATAATTTTTATTCTCACAATTATAGGATTAATCATTATATTTATCTCTTCAATTTTACTAGTAATTGTCAATATAATTTCAAAGAAAACCTTTATTGACCGGGAAAAAAGCTCTCCATTTGAATGTGGTTTTGAACCTAAATCTTCAGCCCGTTTACCCTTCTCTCTTCACTTCTTTTTAATTGCTGTCATTTTCCTCATCTTTGATGTAGAAATTACCCTTCTTTTCCCTTTGATTATTAGCTTAAAAATAAGAAACCCTATCAGTTACCTGACTGTTATAGCAATGTTTATCTTTATCCTTCTCCTAGGATTATTCCATGAGTGAAATCAAGGCGCACTCAATTGAACTTCTTAACTACTAAAAAACTAGGATAATAGTTAATCATAACATTTAATTTGCACTTAAAAAGTATAGACAAATCTATTTATCTTAAATAAGAAGCAAATATTTGCCTTTAGTTTCGACCTAAAAATTTGATCCCTAAGATCCTTATTTATTAATTGAAACCAAAATAGAGGTATGTCACTGTTAATGACAAAACTGAATGATTATTCCAATTAAAGAAATATCAATAAAATAAGCTTCTAACTTAATTAATAGCGTAATACGTTAATATTTCTATTTAAATTTATATAGTTTAATCCAAAACATTACATTTTCAATGTAAAATTAAATCATTTTTATAAATATTTAGAAACCTGAGGTTTCCCTAACATCTTCAGTGTTATGCTCTAATCTATAAGCTATCTAAACAAATGAGAATAAAAGCCAAAAAAATTACTATTAAAATATAATACAACTTAATGTTATTTCCCAAGATTAATTGTATTAACTGAGAATTCCGACTTAACTGATTATAAAGGTTTTGACTACCATAAAATTCGGCCCAACCTTGGTCCAACCTTTTAATATACAAATTCCCTATATAAACAGGAACATAATTTATTCCAAATGTCGAAAGAATAGGCATATGCCATATACCTGATAAATAAAATGATATGCCAATATTACTTAATGATCAATTATAGGAAATTAAAGCAAACTTAGCCATTATATAGCCTAAACCAGCACCAATTATAATCATAGCTAATGTTATTATTTTTATTATATAGGGTAAAACAACTAAATAAAATTCATCGAAAATCATTCAAGAAAGTCTTCTACCCATAAAAACAACTAGGAAAATCAAGCCTCCTATACCCTTTAACATAACATAACTTTTCTCTGAAAGATTTATTAACCCTGAAAAATTCAAGTCACCTACAAATAAATAGTAAACTAAGCGAAATCTGTATCTTACAGTAAGTCCAATTGAAACATAAAAAACCACATAAATATATATATTAATATAATTTATAGATAAAACCTCAGCAATTAAATCCTTTGAATAAAACCCTGATAAAAATGGCACACCGCATAAAGAGAGATTACAAATGTTTAAGAACGAACAAGTTAAAGGCAATGATTGTGCTAAACTTCCTATATAACGAATATCCTGGCAATTAGATATACTATGAATTACATTACCTGCACACATGAATAACAAAGCCTTAAATAAAGCATGAGTTAAAAGATGGAAAAAGGCTAACTTATACCCCCCTAAAGACAAAATCATTATCATTAAGCCCAACTGTCTTAAAGTAGATAAAGCAATGATTTTTTTCAAATCAAATTCAAAATTCGCACCTAATCCTGATATAAACATTGTCATTGAAGAAATAAATAATAAAACATATAGTATTTCTTCTCTTATTGAATAATTGAAACGAATAAGCAGATAAACCCCAGCTGTTACTAATGTAGAAGAATGGACTAAAGACGAAACTGGTGTAGGTGCAGCTATAGCTGCAGGTAACCATGAAGAAAAAGGAATTTGGGCTCTTTTAGTTAGCGCAGCTAAAATCACTAGAATAGTCACTGTAATTATATACCCTCTACTTTTCATTTCCTCCAAGTAGAATACATAATTTCATCTACCATAATTTAATATTCAAGCAATTGATATTAATAAGGCTACATCCCCGATACGATTAGTTAAAGCAGTAATTATCCCAGCATTTAAAGACTTTACATTTTGATAATAAATCACTAAGCAATAAGAGACTAGGCCTAACCCATCCCAGCCTAAAAGAATAGAAATCAAATTAGGGCTAATGATGAGAAATATCATTGAAAAAACAAATATAACCACTAATAGGATAAATCGATCTAAATTTAAATCATCACCTATATATTCTTTTCTATAGAAAATAACTATAGAAGAAATAAACAAAACAAACCTTATAAAAAGTGTAGACATTCAATCAATTAAAATCGTCATCAAAATAGGCCTTGAATTTAATAATAATAATTCGTATTCAAAAAAATACACTAGATTTTGTATTATCAGCCAAATCCTTGTAAAAAAAAGAGTTAATCTGAATACTAAAAAAAATATTCTATACCGAATGCAAATATTTACAATTATTTAAAATACTAAATATATATCTTCAGCTCCACAAACCAATGTTTTAATTAAACTATTTAAATATAGTCATAAACATAATAATTCTCCCTTAAGAATTAAAATATTTAAAGGCAATCAATGTAATAATAATAATAAATATTCACGAAAATTCCCTATAGAAAAAGTAAATAAACCTGTGTGAATTTTCCCATGTTGGCTGAAAGAATATAAATATAGGGAATACACTGCCCCAAAAAATGATAATATTATCAGTGTTAACATTGTTATAGTTTCATAAGATACTAAACTATTAATTAATATGATTTCCCCTATCAAATTTAAAGACGGAGGGGCTGCTATATTTGAAGAAGTAAATAAAAATCATCATAAAGAAAGCCTGGGAATAATATTAATTATACCCTTATTTAAATATAAGCTTCGCCTATGAACACGCTCATAATTTAAATTTGCTAGGCAAAACAAGCCAGATGAACATAACCCATGAGCAATCATTATAATTAATGCACCCCTGAGTCCCCAAAAATTTAATGTTAAAATCCCTCTTACAGCTAATCCCATATGAGCTACTGAAGAATAAGCAATTAATGACTTAATATCTCTCTGACGCAAACAGACTAGAGAAATCATTACTCCACCTACTAGGCTTAAACCAATAAAAAAATAGTTTACTGAAAGCCCTAATCTCAAAAAAATTACTATCATACGTATAAGCCCATAACCACCTAATTTTAGTATAACCCCGGCTAAAATCATTGAACCAGACACTGGAGCCTCAACATGAGCTTTTGGTAGTCATAAATGTAGAATAAACAACGGAATTTTTACATAGAAAACTATATTCATACATAAATATAATGCTAATTCTCTAATTTCCGTACTTAAATGAGGAAAATCTAATGAACCATTAATTAAATAGTAATAGAAAATGGCAACCATTATAGGTAATGATGCTAAAACCGTATAAAAAAGTATATAAACCCCGGCCTGTAAACGTTCAGGCTGATAGCCTCAACCTACAATTAATACTAATGTAGGAATAAGCCTAATCTCAAAGAAAATGTAAAACATAAACAAATTCATTGAAGAAAATGCTAGTAATAATGATAATATTAAACAAACCACTACAAACATGAAAAATCGCCTTCAAAAATTTGTATAATAAATCCCCTGCCTAGCAAGGATCATTAAAGAGCAAATTCAAAACCTCAGCAAGATTATTAAATAAGAAATTAAATCTATCGAAAAAACATAAGAAATATATATATATATATAATTAAACCTAGGAACTAAAATAAATGCAAAAGATACAAATATTCACATAAACTGAACTAATCAAAAATAATTCTTAAACCCTAAAGGTATCATTATAAATAATATTAAAATAAACTTTATCATAATAAATTAAACCTGTAAAAATAGTCATTCCCGTGAGTTCGAATCATAGAAACAAGCACTGAGAGCCCTAGAGCCCCCTCACAAACTCTGAAAGTAAGAAAAACCATTGAAAAAAAATAATCATTGTCTAATAGACTCAAATATAAAAATATACTTAAATATAAGGAAACAACTATTACCTCAATACTTAATAATATTAACAACAGATGTTTACGCTTTAAGCTAAACATAATAAGGCCAGAAAAAAACATTGCCATTCCCATATAAATATATATTAACATTAGTTTTAATAATTTAATATAAAATATTGGTCTTGTAAACCAAAAATAAGGTTAACTTTTAAAACTTCAAGTAAAAGAAAAATCCCATCTTTAATCTCCAAAATTAATATTTTAATAAACTATTACCTGATATTTCCCTTATTATAATAAACATTACATTATCCATTATATTTATTTTCATAAATCACCCCTTATCATTAGGCTTGATTCTCCTAGTACAAACTATTATTATTAGAATAATCTCAGGACAATTCTGCCTAAACTTCTGATTCTCTTATATCCTTTTCCTTATCATAATTGGAGGTCTACTAATCCTGTTTATTTACATAACAAGTGTTGCTTCTAATGAAAAATTCTCTATTAGATCAACCGCAGGAATTCTATTCTTATTCATATTAATAGTAAGAATCCTATCATTATTATTAAATTCACCTCTTATTGACCAAACCATTAAAAATGAATTAATTCATTTTAAATCAATTTCCTTATCATTTTCCATAGTAAAATTTACCTATCCGCCTCAAAGGATAATTATAGTATTTATAATCATTTATCTTTTCATTGCTCTCATTGCTATTGTGAAAATCATTGATAACAAGCAAGGCCCATTACGGTCTAAAAACTAATGAAAACCCCTTTACGTAAAATTTCCCCAGTATTTAAAATCATCAACAATGCCTTAATCGACCTGCCTTCCCCTTCTAATATTTCATTACTATGGAATTTCGGCTCATTGTTAGGGCTATGTTTAGCTATTCAAATTGTAACAGGAATTTTCCTTGCAATACACTATTGCCCTAATACAGACCTAGCATTCAGAAGAGTAGTACATATTTGCCGTGATGTTAATTATGGATGGCTAATTCGTACCCTCCACGCTAATGGGGCCTCATTCTTTTTTATTTGTATTTATATTCACGCAGGGCGGGGAATTTACTATGGTTCATATAATCTAGTACACACCTGAATGATTGGAATCATCATTCTTTTCATGGTAATAGCAACAGCTTTCCTAGGATATGTTCTACCATGAGGGCAAATATCATTTTGAGGGGCAACAGTAATTACCAATCTTCTGTCAGCAATCCCATACCTGGGTGTTTCCATTGTTCAATGGCTTTGAGGTGGATTTGCTGTTGACAACGCCACACTTACACGATTCTTTGCTTTCCACTTCCTGCTTCCCTTTATTGTAACAGCCTTAGTAATAATTCATTTACTTTTCCTGCATCAAACAGGGTCTAGTAACCCTTTAGGTACCAACAGAAACATTGATAAAATCCCTTTCCACCCATTCTTCTCCTTCAAAGACTTAATAGGATTTATTGTATTATTAGCAGCACTAGTTATTCTCTCACTAACAAACCCCTACCTTTTAGGAGACCCTGATAATTTCACTCCTGCTAATCCCTTAGTAACTCCTGTCCATATCCAGCCAGAATGATATTTCCTATTTGCATACGCAATTCTTCGATCAATTCCTAATAAGCTAGGAGGAGTAATTGCTCTTGTAATGAGAATTGCTATCCTTTTCATTCTACCATTTACAAACAAAAAAAATTTCATTAGTAGACATTTCTACCCAATTAATAAAACTATTTTTTGAATGATATTAACTACAATTATTTTATTAACATGAATCGGAGCCCGACCAGTAGAAGATCCCTACATCTTAACAGGGCAACTTTTAACAATCATCTACTTTGCATTTTACATTGTAAACCCAGTCATTTACAATCTATGAGACAAAATCCTATATTATTAACTAATGAACTTGTAAAGTATATATTTTGAAAGTATAAAAAAGAGATAGAAATTCTCTATTAGTTTGTACTAAATTTTATTAACTACATTAATAAGATGAAAATCCTCATCTTTAAGCAAAAAAAAAATATTAGATACCTTAATGAAATAGGAAGGAATCTTTTTCAAGCTAAATACATTAGCTTATCATAACGAAATCGAGGTAAAGTCCCCCGTACTCAAATCCAAATGAAAGATAAGAATACCAATTTTAAAAAAAACATAAAAGAATTAAGGTTACCCCCCATAAATAGTAATACACAGATTATTCTCATAAATAAAATACTCGAATATTCAGCCATAAAAATTAATGCAAATCCGCCTCTTCTGTATTCAATATTGAATCCAGATACTAATTCCGACTCTCCCTCTGCAAAATCAAAAGGAGTACGATTAGTTTCTGCTAAACCAGAAACTAATCATATTAAACTCAAGGGAAACATTAAAAATAGTAGTCAAATAAATTTCTGAACCTTAATAAAATCTAAAAAATTCATTCTTAAAATTAAATAAATAAATGATATCAAAATTAGAGCTAACCTCACTTCATAGGAAATTGTCTGTGCAACTGACCGTAATCTTCCTAAAAGGGAATAGCCAGAATTTGATGACCATCCTGCTAATATAATTCTATAGACAGAAAGACTGGAAACTCTTAAGAAAAAAAGAATAGACAAATTAAAGCTTAAATAAACACTTAAAAAAGGTATACATATTCATAACAGTAAACTCACAGATAAATTTACAGCAGGAGCTAAATAATAAACGTTATAATTTGCCATATAAGGAAAAGTCTGCTCCTTAGTAAAAAGCTTAATTGCATCTCTAAGAGGTTGCAAAAGACCTATAAACCCTACCTTATTAGGGCCCTTACGAATTTGAATGTATCCCAGCACCTTACGCTCTAATAAAGTTAAAAAAGCTACACCAATTAAAACGCAAACTACTAAAAACAGCATAGAAATGAAAACTAATACATTATCTAAAGAATAAATTATCATATGTAAAATCATTTACATTTAAAGATTCTAAATCTATTGCACTTATCTGCCAAAATGATAATTCTATTCACTATAAAAATGTTATTTAAATACTTGGTCCTTTCGTACTAAAATATTTTAACTATAAAAGATAGAAACCAACCTGGCTCACGCCGGTTTAAACTCAGATCATGTAAAGTTTCAAGAGTCGAACAGACTCAATATCCTAGCTTCTGCACCAGAAATCAACTTTAATCCAACATCGAGGTCGCAAACTTTTTCATTGATAAGAGCTCTCTGAAAAAATTACGCTGTTATCCCTAAGGTAATTTAGTCTTTTAATCTTAAGTAAAGGATCACTGCTTCATTAATCAATGTTTAAATATAGAGAAGTTCATTCAATTCTCTTGTCACCCCAACAAAATAGGAAAAAACATAGGAAAATTTAAACCCTTCAATTCGCTACATTTATTACCCATTAAACTCTATAGGGTCTTCTCGTCTTTTTATTTTATCTAAGCTTTTTTACTTAAAAATAAAATTCTAATCAAATTTAAATGAGACAGCTATTTTCTCATCCGACCATTCATACCAGCTTTCAATTAAAAAACTAATGATTATGCTACCTTTGCACAGTCAAAATACTGCGGCTATTTAATCACTCATGGAGCAGGCCAAACCTTAAACAACTAACAAAAAGACATGTTTTTAATAAACAGGTGGAAAATCATTTGCCGAGTTCCTTACTTAAACCTTGCAATTTCCTGTTATTTACACCCAACTATACTAATCCTACCATTATTTCTAATTAACTAAAATTAAAAAATATACCCTAATATTTAACTTAAATTATTTTAATAAATAAATCCTATCAAATAATAAACTATAACATCCTCTTAAAGATGGAAAATTCTAATCCTACTTATTATTATTAACTATCGAATTTTAAGCCTTTAGTCTAAAGCTCATCCCTTAGACTATTTAAGTATATCTAAATCTCAATTCTAAATCATTGAAATTTACTATATACATTTAATTAAATCAATTTCTTAGGGAACTAGATATATTATGAAACGAATAACGTTTCATTACTATATGCTTATTATCAATGATTATGCTACATTAATAGACATAAGACTATAGCTCTTCATAATTCGAGAAAACTAAATAGTTAACTTTTTTTAGTAAACCCTGATACACAAGGTACGAAAATCTAATTCTTCTTTTACCTACTAAAAATTTTCCATCACTATACTTTTCACTATAAATAAACCTATTTGTTCCTTAACAGTAATTAACAATCAATATTTTGAATAAAATATTTCCCTCAAAAATGCTAATTAAATTTTTCAATTCAAATTAAATTGATTTAACAACTACCTTTTTAATGTAACTAAAATGCTCTTAACAAGCTCTAATTTGAATTCTAGGCCCATTTTCCAATAGGCCTACTTTGTTACGACTTATTTCATATTAAATGAAAGCGACGGGCGATATGTGCATATTTTAGGGCATAATCATTTCGAATAAATATACAAAATTACTATCAAATCCAATTTAAATAGGCTTTTCAAGCTCAATTACCAAATATAAATATAATGTAACCCATTTTAACTTTAAAATAAACTGCACCTTGACCTGAATTCCTATTTAATTTAATTAGATGAACATTGCCATTCTACTAAAATATTCTAACTACGGCGATATACAAGTTAAAATCTAAAGTAAAACTTATCGTGGGTTATCAATTAAAAAACAGGTTCCTCTGAATAGACTAAAATACCGCCAAATTTTTTAATTTTAAAGCTCATAGCTATTAGTGGTTTTAACCATTCAATTTACATTCATCATAATAGGGTATCTAATCCTAGTTTATAATAGAATTTCCTAACTTCAACAATATATAAGTAAATCCAGCTAAACTTAAAATTTCACCTTATAAGTTTAAAATTCATTTAAAATATTATACATTTAATTAAATTAAATAAGATTGGCCTGCATAATTTGTATAACCGCAACTGCTGGCACAAATTAGGTTTACACTACATGAGAATTCCTAAGTCTTATCATCCTAAATTCTTAACTCTACGCACTGCATGAAATTTCCAATCTTTCTAAGATTAAAGTTCTCAATGAATTACATATACATTAGTCTCATAGCCAAACTCCAAGCTAAAGTAAAACTTTTTTGAACAAAATTATGTTATAATCTACATTAAAAACGAATAGCTCCCCCTCACTAAAAAAACCATTAAAAACCCTAAAACACCCTGCCTCCCTACCCCCATAGTCGGGCCGGCTATCATAATTAGAAATTTACCAATCATTGGAATTATCGTTCTAATTATTTAAATAGAATTTTCTATGATAAAACTTAAATATTATATGCTATTTTTATATTAAACTTAAAACTTTTTAGTTAAAAAATTGTTAAAATCATTGGAATTATCGTTCTAATTATTTAAATAGAATTTTCTATGATAAAACTTAAATATTATATGCTATTTTTATATTAAACTTAAAACTTTTTAGTCAAAAAATTGTTAAAATCTACACTATTTATATAGGAATAAAAAAAATAAATAGGTAAGGCAATTAAATTTAAATTTATAATATTTCTTATCCAAATCAATAAAATGATAGAGGAATTGTATATAAATGGAGTTTTTTTTTTTTTTATAAATAATTTATTTATTATATATTAATTAAATCATTAGATTAATTATACCTAATTATTTATTAATTATAATAGTAATTTGTATAAAATAAATTAATAATGTTTATATATATATTAAATATTTATATATATATATATCCATATAAACTCATAATAGAAAATTATTATATATTAAATTATAACTATTTACTAGTTAAATTAATGATATAATAATTAGAGTCGTATTTTATATTAATTATTGCTCTTCCAATAGGTTATTATACATTCTATACGATAATCATAGATTTAGAGATCCTTAATATTAAATAGACTCTTCCTATTAATAATTTATATATTAATATATATATATATAACATTTATATATATATTAAATAGTATATTATAAGATAATATATTAATATTGACTTTATCATTATATATATTAATATATAATAAATTAAACTTTAATTGAGTGAAGAAAATACGCCAAAACGTGTAAATTGGCGTCAAATCCCAAAAATTAAAATCACCCCCTTCAATGGAAAAGGCAATATAAGCACCCCCTGGGGATAAAAAAATTTATTTTTTATCAAATCCCCTATGAGTTGAAACGACCCCCCTAGCCTTTCATTGGCTTTCTCTCTTAAAACCCATTAATGTAGATTATAAAAAATCGTTTGTAAGAAAAGTTTT